AGAATATGTGAGTGATTCATACACAGCATCTCTTTCCTTTATCAGGGGTTCTACCAATTGATATCTTTCCAAAAATAATTCAAAGTCGATTTCTTTATTTGTATCTTCAATTTTTGGAAACTTAGAAAGCTCTTCTGCCAAACCCTGATCAATGAACCTACAAAAACCTTCAAATTGTATCTGATTAAATCCAGGTATTGTGGACATTGCGTCTATCCCGGATTATTTTGAAATTGTCAGTTATTTATATTCATCCATATAGAATAGAAAAAAAATACCATTTTTGCTGGCTCATTATCCATCAAAGAAAATCCTATAGATCTAGCAATGGTGGAATTTTGATTATATGAGGAATCTATGAGATAGGTGAAATAAAAATTGATACTGAACTGATTTTCATTTTAAGAGATGCAAATGGAACGGAATTGATAAAACAGTCCTAGAAAAATCATTCTACCCTTTAGGCTTACTCTTCTTTGGGATTTTGGTTAGAATATCAAAACTGATTCAGTTTCTTATATTATAATGTCTAACAGTATTGAAATTCTAATATACTTGAACAAGGTTGTAATTGAATACCCGAAAACTAGATGAATGTTGTATTTATTAACTTAACGCTCGGATATACCTAATATATTCTATATTTCCGTCTTCTCTCTTCTGCCCTCCTGTCCTGTCGTCAATTGACAGTATGACTTAGGGCGCAATATAATTTAAGTGGTCAAATCCTATTTTGGTAAAGCACCTTGAATCCACTGGATAGTAAAGGATCTTGGATCCAACGCAGAACCCTTTGTGAATGAGAGAGATACAGACGAGAAAGACCAATGAAATCAAGTTTCAAGGTTGTAATTGAATGGTAAAGTTTGATTATCATTAACCCCCATAATAGTTAACGAGTTTTTAGGCATCTCCTATTCATCTCCTAAAGTTGGCTCTCGGCCTGAGTTATATTAAGTTAAGGTGGCCATAGGCCCCTATGGTCCAGTGGTTACGACCTCTCTCTTTCACGGAGAAAACGAGGGTTCAAGTCCCTCTAGGGGTGTACCAAGACTCAAGACGACTATAGGAGTGGGATTTTCTATCAAGTGATCCATATTTGTCAAGTCCTTCTAATAGTCTACTCAGTGGGACTTTGTATTTTAGATCAAGTGATATTGATTTGTCAAATCTGCCTGGGAGACGAAAGGAAATTGATTATGGAACGTCTAAAATGAATTAGGCGTTGGGTCGATGCCCGAGTGGTTAATGGGGACGGACTGTAAATTCGTTGACAATATGTCTACGCTGGTTCAAATCCAGCTCGGCCCAACAATTTGTCAATCTACTATCAGATGGTAGAACACTCTTGTTCTGAAGAAATACCTGATACGAGAGAATAAAAAAGAATCCAAAATTTCTGCTATATCTCTTCTTATTTCCCTGGGATTGTAGTTCAATAGGCAAGAGCACCGCCCTGTCAAGGCGGACGTTGCGGGTTCGAGCCCCGTCAGTCCCGACGGATACAATAAGTACATCAATTCGCCTCTCCACTTTATGTGAAAGAAGGGACAGAAAGTATAATTGAATTCCGAAGGGGTTTCCTTTTTCAGGATTCTATCAAATAAAGAACAAACCCTAAACTAAAATGAAAATAACTAAAATAGTTAAGTTTTTAAGTTGATCGAATATTCCATCTGCGACTCATCTTTCTCATACTTCTTTGTCTTCCAAATAAATTTAGATCATTAAAATTTAGAATCTAATTCATCTATTTTTCCACTTCGCTTGTATTGTTTGTTGTGGTTTTGTAGTTCAGACGGGTGGTTGGATTTCGTTTCGTTTGATGGTTCTATAAGGAAGACCTAAGGTAGGTTATAGAAAAGAAAGAAAATAAGGATAAATAAAGTAAAGGATTTTTGGATTGGTCGGGGAATCCAATCTTGGATTCGGTATGTATAAAAGATGTTCGTATGTTATACTATTCAATTCTCGACGACGAATTAATTTAATAGCTCAGATATTGTTATTCATGATATTGATCCGATTCAAGATCATTGATAGGTAATGCATTCATTGAATTGACAGGTGAAAGATTGATCATCTCTATGGGATTAAATCCCGAGTTATTGTGAAATAAAAAAACGATGAGATTATGGAAGTAAATATTCTTGCATTTATTGCTACTGCACTGTTCATTTTAGTTCCTACTGCTTTTCTACTTATAATTTACGTAAAAACAGTCAGTCAAAATGATTAATTACTTTAAATGAAACTTGACTTCTGAATTCTTATCAATATCAATAGTTGAAGAAAAGTATTCTATTTTTACGTCTTAAATGAAATAAACGGACTATAATCGGCGATATTCTATTAGATCCGAGAGTATGGTAAGTAAGAAATTTATTTCTTACTTACCATACTCTCTATTAGTGTTATATTATAGTAGTGTATAAAATTGTTTCTAATAAAGTCGGTATACTATATTAGCTTCTATCGTCAATATATGTAGTTATTAATCCATATATGGAATTGACGTAGGACCCAATTCGATTTCTTTGATACATCTATTTCTTTTATTCAGATCAATCTGAAATAATTGTTTTACTGTTAGAGAATCAATTTCTCCACTAGAATCCAATGGAATTTAGAAATGAATAGATTTTTATTTGAAAAGGATTTCAATTCAAATGAAAAATGCGTTGCAGAACGATCTAGAAAACAATTGATACCGTTTGGAGTGTTTCTAAAGTCCACTTCTTCCCCATACTACGAGTGAAAGGGAAAATGTAAAGACTACCATTAAAGCAGCCCAAGCGAGACTTACTATATCCATGTGAATTATGTCCCTTATCTCTATGATAGAATTATTCCATTATTGCTCACTAATAATATAATAATAGTAGAATGAATGGTCCAGAGTCAAAAGGGGATTCTGTCCGAACGCTATTGATGAACCAATCAAATAAATCCCTTTCAAAAATTCCGATTTCTAATCGGGAAAAAATAAACACAAGTAAAATAAAAAATCACACTACAAAGGAATGTTACTAATGGAACATCTAGTAATAATATAATAAATAATAAAATAAGAGGGTCCTTTCCTTTTTTCTTGCCCTTCAAAGTAAAAATAGATCAATTGCTCTCTATTACAAACTTTTTCCTATTTGATCTAATACGTACCCTTTCACGATTGTCTCTCTGAAGGAGTTGAGAAATAGTATAGTATATTATACTATATACTATTGACGAGGGATTTCAAAAAAATATTTTGTCTATAAAAAAGGAAATTATCCCTCAGAATCTTTCTTTGAATTTTGGATTCAAAGATAAAATCCCCAGAACAGATGTTTAGACTCAACCAAGTATTCACAGTCCCCTTATTCTGTTCTGTTGGGTAAAATTGGGTTGAGTTATACCAGCAGAACAGAATAAGATATTTTGATTCGTTTGTTGATGAGGCGGCACCCGGATTTGAACTGGGGAAAAAGGATTTGCAGTCCCCCGCCTTACCACTCGGCCATGCCGCCAAAACGATACACAATAGGATCAAAATTTACCTTTTTGGGGTTGATTACTAAATTTTAGTTTATTGTACTTTTTTAATCTTTTTTATAAAATTTTAAAAATTAGAAAATAAACCCCTTTTCCCCTTTTGATTGTTGCCCCTTCGATTTATTGTATAGTATCTCAAAACAAACAATGCCAAAAAGTTTCCCCTCACTTTTCTATTGAAAAATAAAATGTATATTTTTACTCAAAAAAACCAAAATTTATGAAAAACGGGAACCATTAACTATTCGTTGACTGAGAATTCCTGAATGATTTTTGGATTTGAATCTAAAATTGGGTTTGCCTAATGACATAAGAAAATACAAATTGATATATACTTAATTGATTCTTTTGAATCAAGAATCCTTCTCAAATTCCATGATAATTATAACAAAAATGATAAGTATATGTAAACCCCAGAACGGAAATTTTTACACAGATACCAAATTGGCTAGTATGTTGCCTATCAATCAAAAAGAAAGGGAATCTTTTGGAACAAAAAAAGGCCCGGCTGGGTATTGACCGGGCCAGGCCAAAAGGGCACTTCGAACAAAATAAAAGCAAGAAGGTCTTCTTTATTTATCTTTCTATTTGGATCTTTCGAGCATCTAAATAGAATTGCTAATTATATAATAACGATAAAGAATGTGAAAGAAATACTTTCTTTAAATACCTATTGATGTGTAATGTAATATAGTAATTATCTTTTTCAATTGGGAGAGATGGCTGAGTGGACGAAAGCGGCGGATTGCTAATCCGTTGTACGAGTTATTCGTACCGAGGGTTCGAATCCCTCTCTTTCCGTTTCCGTTGATAACTTTCTATTTTTTTATTTCAATTTTAGCAAATGCCCGTTTATTTTTTTCCTAGTGAAATGTGTGTAATAGCTAAAATAAAATATTAATAAAATTGTAAAATAAAGCAATAAAAACACAATTTTTATTTTATTCTTCACGTCCAGGATTACGTCCTGGATCATTGGATAGGAATCCAAAGATGAAGAGAGAAACAAAGAATATTACTACTGTGTAAACGAAAAGTTTGAGAGTAAGCATTACACAACCTCCAAGATCATTTTTTGAAAAAGAAAACCGAGAAAAGAAAAGATAATAGATCCTCCATTTTTATATCACATATCCTATTTTGATACCAAGAAATAAATTATAGAAATAGAAAAGACTGTTCAGAAATTCAAATGAAGTTTAAATTTTTAATAAGAGTCTTTGATTACCACAAATCACTTTCATACCCACAATTAGATATTGTAAGCGACCCTAACCTAATAAAGTCTTTCGCCGGAAAAATGATTAAAATCGGGAAATGGGGCGAGCCGAATTTCTCGCGGATATCCGAGAATTTCAATGTTTGAATTGAAGGTTCATGCTGTCAGACTTAGTTGATCTTATCAATTGTTATCATTTTTATCGACTAAATCATGAATTTTCTAGGATACTATTAAAGATCTTATCGAAAACTTACAGCAGCTTGCCAAACAAAGGCTAAAAGAAAAAAGAACAGGGGTATGACTGGCATAACATCTACGATTGGATTCAAAAAAGCATAAGCTTCGGGCAATTTGGCGAAGAAAAGACTACTCGGATAAAGGGCAGAATTAAGACAGATCAAACTAAAGATATTAAGCATAACAGACATTTTTTTTCGTCGAGATAATTGCATTTTGATTGAGTTATTGATATAAGGAAAAATGAAGAAAGTAAGGTAGACAAAAAAATCCTTCTTTTTCCACTCAATCAAAAATCCTCCAATTATCAAAGGAGAATAGAAGAAATCATACTTTCATACAATATCTTAATTGAATTATATGTAATGATCAATAAATTCAGTTGAATTATAGATATACACATGTCAAAATCCTAGCAACGAATCTATAATAAATTCTATAAAGAAGAAAGATTTGATATAGATAGTTGGACTGGAATTGACGAACACTTAATACCAATATTATTCTTTATTAGTATTAGGTCCAATAAAAATAGAAATGGGGCGTAGCCAAGCGGTAAGGCAACGGGTTTTGGTCCCGCTATTCGGAGGTTCGAATCCTTCCGTCCCAGAGCATATACCTTGTATCCGAATACTTCTTTTTTGTTGAACAGGGTTCTGTTTCAAGGTCTAATATTGCATAGAATATTATTCCTCTTTCTTTTTTTATTTTGAATGATTCTTTTCGGAATCATATTTGAATTTTTCACAAACTGAACTAAATTGAGTTCAAATAACATGCAAAAGTAACTAAACCCTTTTGTGATTCAGATAAAGATAAGATGGGACATAGATCTGTAGAAAGATTACTTAACCTCAGGTTAAACAAACTATGAAAATACATATAAAATAGGAAGTGCTTAGCCTATAGGTATGTATTGTTATCCTATTTCAGTGACAAAAAGGATTTCTCTTTTTGTGAAAAAGAATTTGCATCCCTAAAATATTCAAATTGAAATATTTAACAATGAGATGAGATTTATTTTTATTGTTCGATCTATTTAGATTATTTGCTTTACATCATTGACAATTCCATTCGAAAAGAAAAAGATCTTTCTTATGATAATCCAATGGAGTCTTTACTGTAAAACTTGACTCAAATAATGATTATGTCTCTGTACCGACTGAACCAATGACTATTCATGATTCCATAATTGAATCAATTCCATACTGGTTCCAATTTAGAGGAATGTTATGGTAAAACTTCGTTTAAAACGATGTGGTAGAAAGCAACGTGCGACTTGAAGGACACGATCCGGTGTGGATTCTTACATCCACCATCATCCACCATTTTATATTTTATAGGAATGAAGGTGCTCTTGGCTCGACGTCATTTTTCTATTCTACTAGAACCCTTCTTTTGTTTAGTGGGTTGTAATGTAAATAGTTCGTGATAGAGCTCGAGTAGAAAGTATGGATTAATTTCTCAGGGGCAACGATCTAGGGTTAATGCCAATCAATAAATTTGAACAACTTCGTAAGTATATCTTCGATATAGAAATGGAAAGGATCCGATTCGAGTAAATTTGAAATTAAAAAAAATTTGTTGGAACGGCTAAAACTTTTTCGATCCACAGTGTATCGTGCACGAATCAACCATCGGTATGATTCTTTGATATTGATATCAATAAATCACAAAAGGGGTATGTTGCTACCATTTTGAAAGGATTAAGAAGCACCGAAGTAATGTCTAAACCCAATGATTTAAAACCAAGATAAAGGATCCCAGAACAAGGAAACACCACTTCAATTGTCTCACGGATACAAATAAAGAATCTAAATCCATTGTAAACGAGACGAAAAAAGGGGGGTTAAAGACCACTCAAAAAAAGAAAAATCTTAATTGATTTAAGATATTTGAGAATTATTGAACTTGAGTTATGAGTACAAATGATTTTTTTCAGGAAGTAAGCTAAAAAAAAATGACTATGAGTTAAATTATAGACTAATTTATTTTACGGATTCCTTTCCTATTTATTCTAATTTTATCCATAGACAAAACTGAAAATCATTTTTTATCGAGCCGTACGAGGATAAAACTTCTTATACGGTTCTAGGGGGGGGGGGAGTTCTTTTTCATCTACATCTATCCCGATGAGCTATCTATCGAATCGTTGCAATTGATGTTCGATCTCGAAGAGAAGGAAGAGATCTTCGGAAAGTGGGTTTTTATGATCCTATCAAGAATCAAACTTATTTAAACGTTCCCGCTATTCTCTATTTCCTTGAAAAAGGCGCTCAGCCTACAGGAACTGTTCAGGATATTTTAAAAAAAGCAGACGTTTTTAAGGAACTTTGCCCTAATCAAACGAAATTCAATTAAATTAAGGAAATAAAAACTAAGTATAGGATAGTGATTTCTATATCATTTTGGATATCTTTTCTATACTATGTTTTTTGATTTCCTTATTTTCTTGCTCTATTCGTATCTATTTATATTATCCTTGCTTTTATAGAATCTTTTTATAAGTAAACCTTATTGTATGGATCCTTACAAAATAGAAAATTCTGGCATTACCTGCAATCGGGTGGTTTTCATTCGAACTCTAATACCAAGTAAGAAACAAGGAATTGAAGTTCTTTATTCGACATATTATATATGGATTCAATACACTATTGATTGCATAAATCCTTTTTCTACTTTTTCGTTATTGATTTTCCATCTAAACTAAAAATTTGAGTATATATGCAGTGCCAACCCAACACAAGTTTTTTTACTATGATTTCAATTTTAGTTATTTTCTTTTTTCATCGTATTCTTTTATTCACCTTGATATTGACAATATTGTATTGAACAAATATAATTCATCGTGATAAGCAGCTCTATTTATTTCCGTCCCATAGGGTTGATTTTTTACCTGTTGATTCAAATGATGGGTTCGTTGGATTAGCTTTGCTACTCGGATTTTTGATTGAAAAAGTGGATAACATAGAAATAGGGGATGGTCTAGCATTTTTGACATTTCTTTGATCTGTAAATTTTTTATTTTTTCATCTAATTTAGTCATTTTTATGTTCCAAATAGATTATAAAAAAATTTTTTATCTTTTTTTATTTCGTAGAGTAATGCTTTGATTTAATCATTTTGTTTTATTCTGATTGTATCTACATATCCTTTTTCTATTTGGGTTGCTAACTCAACGGTAGAGTACTCGGCTTTTAAGTGCGGCTAGGATCTTTTACACATTTAGATGAAGCGAGGGATTCATCCATACCATCGGTAAAGTTTGGAAGACCACGACTGATCCTGAAATGGAATGAATGGAAAAAATAGCATGTCGTATCAATTCTCAATTAAGAGTTCTGAGAATATTTTATTCTTTCTGGCTCGATACAAAGCCTTCATTTCAATATTTAATTGATTCAAAGGTAGAAAAGAGAAGTCAATTTCAAGTTGGGTCGAATTAATAAATGGATAGGGCCCCATGGCTTCAATTAATTTCATTTTGTTTATAGGGAAAGAAAAAGCAACGAGCTTACGTTCTTCATTTGAATGATTACCCGATCTAATTAGACGTTAAAAAAATATTAGTGCCCAATACGGGAAGACTTTCTCCCAGGAATGTATTCTTTATTTTTTAATGAATCCTAAATAGTACCACTCTCCATTCCATAATGGAGAAGTATGTGTATAAGAAACAGTATATTGATAAAAAAATTTCCAAAATCAAAAGAGCGATTGGGTTTAAAAAAAGTAAAGGATTTCTAATCATCTTGTTATCCTATAATGAAAACGAACATAAACACTTAATTTTAAATGGAAAAAGAGAGGATAGAGAATCTGTTGATAAGTTTATCTGTATCCGAGGTATCTATTCGGTTTGTACTATAATACCTTGTTTTGACTGTATCGCACTATGTATCATTTATAACCCCCAAAATCCTCTACCTTTCATTTCAATAGAATTTCAAATGGAGAAATTCCAAAGCTATTTAGGGCTAGATAGATTTCACTACTTCTTATATCCACTTATCTTTCAGGAGTATATTTATGTACTTGCTCATGATCATGGTTTAAATGGATCGATTTTGTTGGAAAATGCAGGTTATGACAATAAATACAGTTTACTAATTGTGAAACGTTTAATCATTCGAATGTATCAACAGAACCATTTGATTCTTTCTGTTAATTATTCTAAACAGATTCCATTTTTGGGGCACAACAAGCATTTTTATTCGCAAGTAATGTCAGAGGTTTCTTCAACCATTATGGAAATTCCATTGTCTCTGCGATTCATATCTTCCATAGAAAGGAAAGGGGTAGTTAAATCCGATAATTTACGATCAATTCATTCAATATTTTCTTTTTTAGAGGACAACTTTTCACATTTCAATTATGTATTAGATATACTAATACCTTACCCAGCTCATCTGGAAATATTGGTTCAGGCTCTTCGCTATTGGATAAAAGATGCTTCCTCTTTGCATTTATTAAGATTCTTTCTCCATGAGTGTCATAATTGGGATAGTCTTATTACTTCAAATTCAAAGAAAGCCAGTTCTTCTTTTTCAAAAAGAAATCACAGACTATTCTTCTTCCTATATACTTCTTATGTATGTGAATATGAATCTGGCTTCCTCTTTCTCCGTAACCAATCTTCTCAATTACGATCAACATCTTCTGGAGCCCTTATTGAACGAATATATTTCTATGGAAAAACAGAGCATCTTGCAGAAGTATTTGCCAGGTCTTTTCAAGCGAATTTATGGTTATTCAAAGATTCTTTCATGCATTATGTTAGGTATCAAGGAAAATCAATTCTTGCTTCAAAAGGGACGTTTCTTTTTATGAATAAATGGAAATCTTACTTTGTCCATTTCTGGAAATCTTCTTTTTACCTGTGGTCTCAACCAGGAAGGATTTATATAAACCAATTATCCAATCATTCCCTTTACTTTCTGGGTTATCGTTCAAGTGTGCGGCTAACGCCTTCAATGGTACGCGGTCAAATGCTAGAAAATACATTTT